ATTATAAAAAAAAGATAATAAAGATATTAAAATTAAAGAGAATAAATAGTAAATAGAAATATCTAATATAGAAAGAAAAAGAAAGAATATAGGACCTCTCTTGACAGTAATATATGTTATATATGTAAATCTTAGATGTGAAAAGAGTCATAATTAATCTAGAAAAGGGAACAGATATGATATATAAAGAAGAATAGGTGCACAACAAAAAAATACAATAGTACAAATAGTACAATAGAAATAATTGAAAATTGACTCATTCACTGAGTAAAGGATTGAATTGGATTCAATTAGGTGGTACCAACTCAATCGAATGTTAACTCCCATTTATTTCTTATAAAATTCATTATGGAATTAACTGATCAACTTGCTATCGGATTTTTCTTTTCGATTCAGTACTCTTAAAAAAAAGAATTTCGACATATTTATTATAATTTATGATTATGAGAAACAATCCCATTACTTCTGATCCTGTAGTTTCTACACTTGAAGAACAAAACCAAGGGCGTATCGCTCAAATTATTGGCCCAGTACTGGATGTCATTTTTCCACCGGGCAAGATGCCTAATATTTATAATGCTTTGATAATTAAAGGTCGAGATACTGTCGGTCATCAAATTAATGTAACTTGTGAAGTACAACAATTATTAGGAAATAATCGAGTGAGAGCTGTAGCTATGAGTGCTACAGATGGTCTGATGAGAGGAATGAAAGTGATTGACACGGGAGCTCCTCTAAGTGTTCCAGTCGGGGGAGCTACTCTCGGACGAATTTTCAACGTCCTTGGAGAGCCCGTTGATAATTTAGGTCCTGTCGATACTCGCACAACATCTCCTATTCATAGATCTGCACCCGCCTTCATACAGTTAGATACAAAATTATCAATCTTTGAAACAGGGATTAAAGTTGTGGATCTTTTAGCCCCCTATCGCCGTGGAGGAAAAATCGGACTATTTGGGGGAGCTGGAGTGGGTAAAACAGTACTCATCATGGAATTGATCAACAACATTGCCAAAGCTCACGGAGGCGTATCCGTATTTGGCGGAGTAGGTGAACGTACTCGTGAAGGAAATGATCTCTACATGGAAATGAAAGAATCCGGGGTGATTAATGAAAAAAATCTTGCAGAATCCAAAGTGGCTCTAGTCTATGGTCAAATGAATGAACCGCCAGGAGCTCGTATGAGAGTTGGCTTGACTGCCCTAACCATGGCGGAATATTTCCGAGATGTTAATGAGCAAGACGTACTTCTATTCATTGACAATATATTTCGTTTCGTTCAAGCAGGGTCCGAAGTCTCTGCCTTATTAGGTAGAATGCCTTCTGCAGTGGGTTATCAACCTACCCTTAGTACGGAAATGGGTTCTTTGCAAGAAAGAATTACTTCTACCAAGGAAGGATCCATAACATCGATTCAAGCAGTTTATGTACCTGCGGATGATTTGACCGACCCTGCTCCTGCCACGACATTTGCACATTTAGATGCTACTACCGTATTATCAAGAGGATTAGCTGCCAAAGGTATTTATCCAGCAGTAGATCCCTTGGATTCAACGTCAACTATGTTACAACCTCGGATCGTTGGCGGGGAACATTATGAAACTGCGCAAAGGGTTAAGCAAACTTCACAACGTTACAAAGAACTTCAGGACATTATAGCTATCCTTGGGTTGGACGAATTATCCGAAGAAGATCGTTTAACTGTAGCAAGAGCACGCAAAATTGAGCGTTTCTTATCACAACCCTTCTTTGTGGCAGAAGTCTTTACTGGTTCTCCAGGGAAATATGTTGGTCTAGCAGAAACAATTCGGGGGTTTCAATTCATCCTTTCCGGAGAATTAGATGGTCTTCCCGAGCAGGCCTTTTATTTGGTGGGTAACATCGATGAAGCTACCGCGAAAGCTATGAACTTAGAAGAGGAGAGCAAATTGAAGAAATGACCTTAAATCTTTGTGTACTGACTCCAAATCGAATGATTTGGGATTCTGAAGTGAAAGAGATTATTTTATCTACTAATAGTGGACAAATTGGGGTATTACCAAATCATGCCCCCATTGCCACGGCTGTAGATATAGGTCTTTTGAGAATACGGCTAAAAGATCGATGGTTAACGGTAGCTCTTATGGGCGGTTTTGCTAGAATAAGTAATAATGAGATCACCATTTTAGGAAATGGTGCGGAAATTAGTACTGACATTGATCCACAAGAAGCTCAACAAACTCTTGAAATAGCTGAAGCTAACTTGAGTAAAGCTGAGGGTAAGAGACAAGCAATTGAGGCAAATCTAGCTCTCAGACGAGCTAGGACACGAGTAGAAGCTGTCAAAGTAATTTCCTCTTAGTAGTCAATACATTCAATCAAAATAAAAAGATTTCTTTATTATGTACTACACACTACATCTTGATTCCACAAATTGACCACAATGAAGTCTAATTTGATTAATCTGATGATAGAATATAACGAAAAAAAGAGGAATAAGTAGAAAAACTTATTAGATACCATGGAATCCGGTATCTAATAAGTTCTACCTACTATTGGATTTGAACCAATGACTCCCGCCGTATGAAAGCAATACTCTAACCACTGGGTTAAGTAGGTCATTTATCACCACAAAAAGGGTCTCCATCACTTCGATGGATTATAGGTAAAATATGTTTTCTAAGCAATATTAATCTTTTACCAGTAAACATAAACAGATCAGAGAGTTATCATGTGAGATTATGGGATACCCTTCTTGACAAGAAATTATCTCTATATTAAAATGGTTATGACAAGGGCTATAGCTCAGTTAGGTAGAGCACCTCGTTTACACGTGCGCCAATGTTTTTCAAAGGAGCTCATTATGCAATGACCATAATTGATCTTTTTGAGAAGTCGATGTCTTACTCCGTAGATTCGAGAGAACAAGAGAAAAATAGCCTGACAAATTTGGTTTGATCCGGTTCAAGTGCGAATTCCGGTGCTAAATCAAATAGAACCTGACATTATAAGGTAAATGTTCAGCCCATTCAATGCCAGGCATAATGAGTATAAGGATCTCAAAAGAACCTCTTTTCGTCCTATGAGCTTTGAGGTGTATGAAGTCTCATTATTTTACTCTTGCAGCGGAGCGATAGAGACTGCATTTCATTTAGGTTGATCTAGGCCGAAGGCAGACCTAAATAAAGGTCACCCTTCTTTGAAACACTTTGGTATTGCTCCTAGATCAGGATACAAATAATGAATCAGAGCACATGGAGCCATCTCAATATCTTCTTATCTTCTTCTAAAGAAAACTATGGTGGACTAACTGATCTTTACATCAGTTGATGAAAGAGCCCAATGCAACAAAATGCATGTTGGGTCTTTGAAACAGTTCGAATCATTTCGATAATAATAAGTTTTCTCTGTTTTACCGAGAAAGTCTACGGTTCGAGTCCGTATAGCCCTAATACATTCCATTTTTGTTTTGTATAGAAATTTGAGTATTACTATACTCTTACTATAATATATTACGTATAATTATTCTAAGATTCTAAGTTAATAGAAAAGTTAATATAAGATAGGGAATTCTTTACTTTGACTTTCTCTTTATAAGATATAAGATCAATATGAAATATAAAAAATATATAAAATCTATTAAAAATATATTATAAAATTATAAAATATATATATAAGATTATAGAAGATAATAAGTATAAGAATAAGTAGAATAGAAAAGAAAAATAACTAAGTATAAGAGCATTCTATATTACACATCACATATAGAAAGAGAATTGAAAGGAGAAAAAAAAAGAAAAAGAGAAGTGGGATGACATTAGATAAATTTTGAAACAAGGTATGTCCTACAGCAAACAAACTCTCAACTATGCGGATCAAAAATCTTTTCTTGTTTCATCTAAAAAGTTCTATATGATTTTCAAATTTTAATTCAAATGGAATAATTCAACCTATTCCACATTCATAGTTTTATGTTTCTATTTCACGAATATGATATTTTCTAGGCATTCCTAATAATATGCGTTATTCCTATCTTGACATTTGTCATTTCTGGGATTTTAGGGAAGGTCCAGAAAAGTTTACTAGTGATGAATCAGGTAGAGAACCAATGGGGATGCTTGGGTACAATTCCGAATTTGCTATTACATGTTTGCTCTAGTTTTTGTTTTTTTTGCTGTTGAAATGGTCTTTCATTATCCATGGACAATGAGCTTTGATGTATTGGGTGTATCTGTATTTATAGAAGCTTATAAGCTTTCATTCCCAATTGTGGGTTCAGTTTATGCATGACGAAAAGGAGCATTGGAATTGTCTTAGCTGAATATTTAGACAATCAAAAGAAAAGGGAAGGAAAGGATGACATTGAAACATTTCTTAATTTGGTTGAGTTTCCATTACTTAACCAAATAACCCCATTTTAATTATTTCAACTACATTGAATGATCTCTCGAATTGGTCAATACTTTCCAGTTTATGGCCACTTATCTATGGTACCAGTTGTTTTTTCTTTGAATTGACTTCATTAATAGGCTCCCGATTCAACTTTGATAATTATGGGTTGGTGTCAAGATATAGAACTGTATATCAACAGGAAAATCGATGTTTTACTACTAATCACAAGTTTTACCTTTGACACAGTACTCATACTGGAAATTATGATCAAGAATTACTCTATAAATCACCATATACTTCAGAGATACCTTTTGGATTTGAAATCTTTTTCAAATCCAATCTTCCTACGAATTTATGAATCAGGCAGGATTCCTTTGTACAAAATAAGAAACAGCAGTTAATCATTAAAAATTTCATTGGTCAATGTTAAATATTCATATAAATATTCATACAAAGAGAAATGTGTGAGAGATGAATAAGATGCAGGTTCATTTATCTGATTGACTAGTCAAGCATTAGTTAATTCATAGATCTTTAATTCCCGAGGATTGGAATTCTATTGCTGTCATTTCATATGTATATGGTTACAATTCTTTATGCTCCCAGTGTGCCTATGATACCAGGCGGATTTTTAGCTAGTGTGTATCACCTTACGAAAATACGTTATGGTATAGATAAACCAGAAGAGGTATGCATAAAAGTCTTTGCTCTCAGGAGTAATCCTCAAACCCCGTCAGTTTTCTGGATTTGAAGAAGTGCTGATTTTCAGGAACGGAAATCTTATGATATATTGGTAATTTCTTATAAGAATCATCCTCGCCTTAAACGTATCTTCATGCCTGAAAGTTGGATAGGCTGGCCTTTAAGTAAAGACTATATTACGTCCAATTTATATGAAATTCAAGATGCTCATTGATTGAAATTGAAACGAAATCTGGATATAAGTAAAATAAGTAAAAAAGGGGTTTTTTATCATTCAATGAGCATCTTGCTCTTCTAGAAGAAAAACAAAAAAAGTAACTGGACTTTCATTCGTATTGCGGAGGGACTAAAATAAAAAAAAAAAAGAGAGAAAAAAATGAAAAAGAAAGTAAAGAATATCTATTCCGATCCGTCTTAATGAATTAATTTCATTTGTATGAGGTATTAAGAAATATCTATCCGATACATTATTTACGTGTCAGGAACCAGATTTGAACTGGTGACACGAGGATTTTCAGTCCTCTGCTCTACCAACTGAGCTATCCCGACCATTTCCCGTGCATCATCCTAGCGGAGTTATTCTATCTATGTCAATGAAAAGAACTAAAAAAAAATCTTAACAAATTGGCTCTAGCCCCTTAAATTCTTGGATCTTCAAAAAGAAGACTTTTTTTGTAAATGTAAAGAAAAAGATATAGACTATGAATGATTCAATAACGGAGATTCCTTGAATATATATCTTCATATCGTATTATACAAAACAAATGAGATTGGATTGAAAAAAGATACGAGGATTTATATTCGGATCCATTTGTGAAAGAACAGAGTGAATAAAATGAGAAAGATATTTCATTTTGTTTAAACTGAGTCACTGATGAAAGAAAATGAATAAAGAGGATGAGGATAAAGAAAGAGCGAGGAAGTAAAATGGGCTTTTTATTGGGGATAGAGGGACTTGAACCCTCACGATTGAAAAATTCGACGGATTTTCCTCTTACTATAAATTTCATTGTTGTCGGTATTGACATGTAAAATGGGACTCTCTCTTTATTCTCGTCCGATTAAATTTAATAAATTTAAAAAGATATATCAAAAATTCTGGAATGAAGAATTTGATTATTGAATATTCGAATTCTATTCTTTTTTCAACTTCAATTGGAATTTCTTCACAATAACTCTTCAATTTTTCATATATCTTTTTGATCTCTATCATTCTAATGAAATAAAGAATAGAAATATAGGGTTTCTTATAGATCCTTATTTCATACTATTATATTACTCATTATTATATTACTCATATTATTATATTACTCATATTAATATATTAATAAGAGAATATTAAAATATTAATATAATATGAATATAATAATAATATGAATTCATAATATGAATAGAAAAAAAAGAGAAGATTTTTATTTTCATATTTCATATATGAATTTCAAATTTCATATCTAACTATTCGAAATATATAAATATATAGAGATATAGAGATACAGAATAGAATTCGATATAAGATTTGGGTTGTGATTAATCGTTTGCTATGTCAGTATGTATACGTACGTCTTAGGTATATAAGACGTATCCTTTCTGTCATTTCGATAGAAGTCTTTTAGCTACTAAGGTAACGTAATCAATTTCATTCGTTAGAACAGCTTCCATTGAGTCTCTGCACCTATCCCCTTTTTATTCTCATTTTTCATCGTTTTTTCTCTCGAAACAAAGATTTGGCTCAGGATTGCCCTTTTTTAGTTCCAGGGTTTCTCTGAATTTGGAAGTTACCACTTAGCAGGTTTCCATACCAAGGCTCAATCCAATCAAGTCCGTAGCGTCTACCAATTTCGCCATATCCCCCTTTCCTTTGAGACAAGGATCTAGCTGTAATTCCATCCACCTCTTTCATTTATCTTGGCACTATTGAATCCTTTAGGTAATGATTCCTATATTTAAAAAGTGTATGCTGTTATTTTCTTTTTTTCCTCTATTCTATATTATATCATTTCATCTATAAATCTATAAACCCTATTTTTTCAATATAAAATGATTTTATCATTGATCTATCCGCAATTCAATATGGATAGATATATACCACATATATATATATGCCTTTACTCCTCCTTCATTTTTAAAGTGTAGTTTTGATATAGTGGAACGGTCGATATTCATTCTTATTTTTTTTTTTCATTTTGAATTCTAATTTCATTGATATTTTCTTTTCATTTTCATATTTAATATATATGAAATATGGAATTGAATTTAGATTTCTATTTAGATATCTAATTTATCTAGATCTAAATAATCTAGATCTAAATAGTTTTCTTTTCTATTTTCGAAATAGAATCTAAAATATATAAAAATATATAACTAATATTTAAGAAATAGAAGAAAGAATAAATAAAAGAAAAAAAGAATAAGAATCACTAGGAAATAGCTAAGATCCGATAGTTTCCTGTATTCCTATACACTATTGCTCTTATATCCGCCCGCTTAGCTCAGAGGTTAGAGCATCGCATTTGTAATGCGATGGTCATCGGTTCGATTCCGATAGCCGGCTTTTTTTTATCTATTTTTTGATTTACATGATTGAAAATCTCTACTCTCACTTTCTCTAAATGTCGGATCACCGATCTATTATGTCATGATAACTTGCAGCTATAGCTATAAAGAAAAAAGTTGACTAGAACAATTAGATCTCTACAGAAGAAATTGGAAAACGTAACCTTCGCTTGAATTTCCTATATATACAAAAAATACGAATATTGATCAAATTTATTTGATTCTGTTTTGTAGGACTTTAGTAAATTGAGTTTTGCTTTGCTGATCCTTTAGTTCAGTCTGATTTTATATTTTTTTGTCAAATAAAAGTGAATCAATAAAGGAGCCTTTCTATGTCTCGTTACCGAGGACCTCGTTTCAAAAAAATACGCCGGTTGGGGGTTTTACCAGGACTAACTAGTAAAAGACCCAGATCCAGAAGTGATCTTCAAACCCAATTGCGCTCTGGAAAAAGATCACAATATCGTATTCGTTTAGAAGAGAAACAGAAATTGCGTTTTCATTATGGTCTGACAGAACGACAATTACTTAAATATGTGCATATTGCTGGAAAAGCCAAAGGGTCAACAGGCCAGGTTTTACTACAACTACTCGAGATGCGTTTGGATAACATCCTTTTTCGATTAGGTATGGCTTCGACCATTCCAGGAGCCAGACAATTAGTTAACCATAGACACATTTTAGTTAATGGTCGTATAGTGGATATACCAAGTTATCGTTGCAAACCCCGAGATATTATTACTACGAAGGATAAAGAAAGATCGAAAACTCTGATTCAAAATTATCTTCTTTCATCCCCCCGCGGGGAATTGCCAAACCATTTGACTATTGACTCCTTACAATATAAAGGATTTGTAAATCAAATAATAGATAGTAAATGGATCGGTCTGAAAATAAATGAGTTGTTGGTCGTAGAATATTATTCCCGTCAGACTTGATTCTAACGAAAATAAAAAAGCAAGGTTCATACCAATTTTGACTCCTTTCGCTGAAGTAAATAGAGTACCTCGTACCCTGTCTCATTCACGTATCAAAAAAGGATCGGCAATAGGATTCTTTTGATTTTTTTCTTCTTTTCAATATCAAGACGATATTTCTATTTGTATTTTCGCAGGTATTAATAAGGGATAGATAATGTCTATTAAATAAGGCGTTAAAATAATGATATCAATTCTTATTTTCTTTGATACATTGTAGTAGGTAACGTTGATGAATGAAAAGAAACGGAGAGAGAGGGATTCGAACCCTCGGTAAACAAAAGTCTACATAGCAGTTCCAATGCTACGCCTTGAACCACTCGGCCATCTCTCCTACAGAATATTATTCTTGACCAAAATCCGAATGAATAGCGAGTCCTTCATCTTAATTATCTGAATTGTAGTACATGTATGACCGCCCGATGCGATGGTTCCATAAAAAAAATTTCTTTTTCAATTTCATATTTATCAACAACAACTTCTTTCATCAGCTAACCCATGTAATTCATGAATCGTCCGATGAATCTTTTTATTTCAACTATTTAAATTGTATGGTGTGGCACATACACGTTATGCAAACAAAAAGGATGGTTACATTATTTGAATTTGATTGAATTATTATTCTATTTTTTTCCTTTTTGGATCATAACCAAATCAAAAATTCTCGAGTTCTAAAAATACATAGAAAACTTGGTTATTCAACTTAGATGAAATAGTAATAGTTATCGGTATACTGGTATACTACGAAATTGGAATGAAATCTAATCTGATTCAACTATTTCATTTCATCTTTGTTCAAAAAAGAGACACCACATTTTTTCCAATAAGTCTGTTTTTATGTTATTTTGTACTGTACAATTCCTTTTTTTGTGGGATCGTTTTCCCCGAAAGGGGATGAGAAGAATTATAGAATGAATTGCTAATTATGCCTAGATCTCGAATAAATGGAAATTTTATTGATAAGACCTCTTCAATTGTAGCCAATATTTTATTACGAATAATTCCGACAACTTCAGGAGAAAAAAAGGCATTTACCTATTACAGAGATGGTGCGATTTGATTTTTTCTTGTTTTTTTTACCCCTCAGTTTTACGAGAAAAAGAACGTAGTTAGGAATAGAAAAAAAAAACAAATAAGTGAAATAAATCTACGCTTGGTGAAGGTGAAGTTTAGAGATAGAGCAATTCCTTCTGTCGTGTATCCTCGATTGATGCAGCCTTAGATGCTTCAATTATCAATTTTAGTATTGAGCGAAAGGTTACATCTATAGGTTCTGTATTGGAGGTCAATACTACTTCATTTAGTACCAATAGGTGGCATCGGGAAAAAAGCACTACACCTAGGAATCAACAACATAAAAACTTTGTTATAAAGAACCCCTTTCCTTATCGGTATCG